AGGAGGAAGAAAATGAGGAAAAATCGACGGAAGATCATGAAATTCGTTCAAGAAAAGCCAAACGTGTGATAATTTATACTGATAACGAGAATCATACCAATTCTATTACTAATACGAATAGTAATAGTGATCAAGCGGAAGAGGTGGCTTTGATACGCTACTCGCAACAATCGGATTTTCGTCGGGAAATAATAAAGGGATCCATGCGTACTCAAAGACGTAAAACAGTTACTTGGGAAATGTTTCAAGCAAATGTGCATTCCCCGCTTTTTTTAGATCGAATAGACAAAACATTTTTTTTTTCTTCTTTTTATATCTCTGAAATGATGAATCTCATTTTTAGGAATTCGGTCGAGAGAGAACCGGAATTGAAAATTTCCGATTTTGAGGAGGAAGAGACAAAAGAAAAGGAGAAAAAAGAGGAAAATGAACGGATAGCAATATCAGAAACTTGGGATAGCATTATATTTGCTCAAGCAATAAGAGGTTCAATGTTAGTAACCCAATCCTTTCTTAGAAAACACATTATATTGCCCTTGTTGATAATAGCTAAAAATATTGGCCGTATGTTATTATTCCAATTCCCCGAGTGGTATGAAGATTTGAAGGAATGGAACAGAGAAATGCATGTTAAATGCACCTATAATGGTGTTCAATTATCGGAAACAGAATTTCCCAAAAATTGGTTAACAGACGGTATTCAGATAAAGATTCTATTTCCTTTCTGTCTTAAACCTTGGCGAAGATCTGAAATACGATCTTATCATAGAGATCTAATGAGAAAAAAAGGAAAAAAAAAAAATTTTTGTTTTTTAACAATTTGGGGAATGGAAGCAGAAGTTCCTTTTGGTTCTCCCCGAAAACGACCTTCTTTTTTTGAACCCATTTATAAAGAACTCCAAAAAAGAATTAGAAAAGTAAAAAAGAAATTTTTTTTCGTTCTAAAAGTTTTAAAAGAAAAAAAAAGATGGGTTATCAAAATAGTTCTAGTTATAAAACAAAAAATGAAGGAACTTGAAAAAGTAAACCCCATTTCTTTATTTGAATTGAGGAAGGTAAAAGTATATGAACCGAATGAAAATGTAAGAGATTCTAAAATAAAAAATAAGATTATTCGCGAATCGACCATTCGAATTCGATCCATGAATTGGGCAAATTATTCACTCATAGAAAAAAAAATAAAGGATCTTGCTGATAGGACAGTCACAATCAGGAATCAAATAGAACTAGAACAAATCACAAAAGACAAGAAAAAAATAGTTCTAACTTGTGATAATAAAAAATCGGAATCACATAAAGATATTTTGCAGATATTTAAAAGAAAAAAGATCCGATTTACACGTAAATTAAAAATTTTTATGAAATCATTCATTGAAAAAATATACATAGATATCTTTCTACGTATGATCACCATTTTTAGGATCAATGCACAACTTTTCTTTGAATCAACAAAAAAAATTATCACAAAATCGATTTACAACGATAAAACAAATCAAGAAGGAATTAATGAAACAGATCAAAATACAATGAACTTTATTTCGACTATAAAAAAATCGTTTTCTAATACTAATATCAGTAATAATAATTCAAATATATATTATTATTATAACTTATCCTCCTTGTCCCAAGCATATGTATTTTACAAATTATCACAAACCCAATTATTTAACAAGTATCACTTGAGATCTGTACTTAAATATCCCAAGACCCATCCTTTTATTAAGGATAAAATCAAGGATTATTGTATGACACGAGGAATATTTGATTCCAAATCAAAGCAAAAGAAAATTCATAAGTTTGGAATGAATGAATGGAAAAACTGGTTAAAGGGCCATTATCAATACAATTTATCTCAGACAAAATGGTCTCGATTAGTACCGCAAAAATGGCGAAATAGAATCAACCAACGTTCTACGATTCAAAATAAAAAATCAATGAAACAAAATTACTATGCAGTGGCAATGGATTCATTGACGAGTCAACAAAAAGAAAAATTTAAAAAACACTACAGATATGATCTTTTATCACATAAATATATGAGTCCTTCCTATTCCCATAATTCATATATTTATGAATCAACATTACAAGTAAAAGGAGACCAAGAAATTCCATACAATTTCAATACACTGAAACCCCAATCATTTTATGTATTGTTAAGTATAGCTATTAGTAATTATCTAGAAAAAGAATATATTATTGTTACACATAAAAATCTGGATAGAAAATACTTTGGTTGTAGAATTCTCCATTTTTGTCTTAGAAAAAATATCAACATCGAGACCTGGACCAATACGCATATCAGTATCAAAATTGAGAAAAATACTAAGACTGAAAACAAAATTATAAAAAAATGGAAAAAAAAAGATATTTTTTCTCCTACAACTCATCAAGGAATTAAACCATCCAATCAAAAAAGTGTTTTTTTTGATTGGATGGGAATGAATCAAGAAAAAATTTATCGTACCATATCAAATCTAGAACCTTGGTTCTTCCCAGAATTTGTGCCACTTTTTGATGCATATAAGATTAAACCATGGATCATACCAATCAAATTACTTCTTTTTCATTTTCATTTTTTTTTCTATGAAAATATTAGTCAAAATAAAAGCATAAACATAAATCAAAATAAAAAAAAAAATATTCAGATATCATCTAATCAACAAGATGATCTTAAATTAGAAAATTCCAACCAAGAAAAAAACGAACAACAGGGACAAGAAAATCTTGGATCAGATCTACGAAAACAAAAAAACAAAAAAAATGTTGAAGACAATTACGCGAGATCAGACATTAAAAAAGGTAAAAAGAAAAAACAATCCAAGAAAAAGAAGGAAGCAGAACTAGATTTCTTCCTGAAAAAATATTTCCTTTTTCAATTAAGATGGGATGACTCCTTGAATCAAAGAATGATCAATAATATTAAGGTATATTGTCTCCTACTTAGACTGATAAATCCAAGGAAAATTACTATATCCTCGATTCAAAGAGGAGAGATGCATCTGGATGTAATGCTAATTCAGAAGGATCTAGCTCTTACAGAATTGAAAAAAAAGGGAATATTGATTATCGAACCGATTCGTCTATCTATAAAAAGGGATGGAAAATTTATTATATATCAAACATTAGGTATTTCATTGATCGATAAAATGAAGCACCAAACTAACAGAAAATGCATAAAAAAAAGATATGTTGATAAGAAGAATTTTGATAAACCCATTGCAAGACATGGCAATATGCTTGTGGATGGAGACAAAAGTCATTATGATTTCCTTGTTCCTGAAAATATTCTATCTCCTAGACGTCGTAGACAATTGAGAATTCTAATTTGTTTTAATTCTCGTAATTGGAATTTTTTGGATAAAAATCTAGTATTTTGCAATGAAAACAACATAAGAAACTCTGGAAAATTTTTAAATGAGGACAAATATTTTAATACTAATACAGATACAAATAAATTCATTAAATGCAAATTGTTTCTTTGGCCCAATTACCGATTAGAAGATTTAGCTTGTATGAATCGCTATTGGTTTAATACCAATAATGGTAGTCGTTTCAGTATGTCAAGGATATATATGTATCCACGATTCAGAATTTGTTAATAATATATTATTTACTATAAGTCATGTCGTGTGATATTTTCAGTAGATGAAAGCTGAAAGATATACGTATACGCTGTATTACATTCTGGTACATGATACGGATTTAATGGCGTATCAACTCAATTGGATCTAGGACTAAATCCGCAGAATCTTTTTAGGTACAAAGAAATCATTCTCTTCCATGAATGCAGAGATGTATTTTCCCTTTCTTTTCTATCCAAATAAAATTTTCAATTTGATTTGGATAAAATCAAAAAAAAAAAATAGGAAAAAATCAAAATTCTTGTGTGTACTAGATTAAAATAACTGGCATAATAATTATTATTTTTATTTTTCCTGATCGATTCGGTAAAGTAAAATTCATGAGAAAGAAAAAAAAGATAGAAAATTTTTTTTTATGGTCAAAAATTCATTCATCTCAGTCATTTTACAAGAAGAAAAAGAAGAAAACAAGGGTTCTGTTGAATTTCAAGTATTCAGTTTCACCAGTAAGATACGTAGACTTACTTCACATTTGGAATTGCACAAAAGAGATTTTTTATCGCAAAGAGGTCTACGAATAATTCTGGGAAAACGTCAACGGCTCTTGGCTTATTTGTCAAAGAAAAATAGAGTCCGTTATAAGAAATTAATGGGTCAGTTGGATATTCGGGAGCCAAAAAATCGTTAATTTAATCGTTTGAATTTTTTTAATATTAATTTTATTAGATTTTATTAGATTTTTCATTTTGATGAACTTCGTTTTGAAGAATTCGTGGAATAATGAATTAAGGAAGAAAAAAATATGATTGTACCGGCTACAAGAAAAGATCTTATGATAGTTAATATGGGTCCTCACCACCCATCAATGCATGGTGTTCTTCGACTGATCGTTACTCTCGATGGTGAAGATGTTATTGACTGTGAACCCATATTGGGATATTTACACAGAGGGATGGAAAAAATAGCAGAAAACCGAACAATTATACAATATCTCCCTTATGTAACACGTTGGGATTATTTAGCTACTATGTTCACAGAGGCAATAACGGTAAATGCACCAGAACAATTGGAAAATGTTCAAGTACCTCAGAGAGCCAGTTATATAAGAGTAATTATGCTAGAACTGAGCCGTATAGCTTCTCATTTGTTATGGCTTGGACCTTTTATGGCAGATATCGGTGCACAGACTCCTTTTTTCTATATTTTCAGAGAGAGAGAATTGTTATATGATCTATTCGAAGCCGCCACAGGTATGCGAATGATGCATAATTATTTCCGCATCGGAGGAGTAGCTGCTGATCTACCTCATGGCTGGATAGATAAATGTTTGGATTTCTGCGATTATTCTTTAACAGGAGTTGTTGAATATCAAAAACTTATTACACTACACGGAATCCCATTTTTTTGGAACGAGTTGAAAGAGTGGGCATTATTGGTGGAGAGGAAGCAATAAATTGGGGTTTGTCAGGACCAATGTTACGAGCTTCTGGAATCCAATGGGATCTTCGTAAGGTTGATCATTACGAGTGTTACAATGAATTCGATTGGGAAGTCCAATGGCAAAAAGAAGGAGATTCATTAGCTCGTTATTTAGTACGAATGGGTGAAATGGAGGAATCTATAAAAATTATTCAACAGGCTCTAGAAGGAATTCCTGGGGGGCCCTATGAGAATTTAGAAGTTAGAAGTACGACGCTTTGATAGAGCAAAAAATTCCGAATGGAATAATTTTGAATATAGATTTATTAGTAAAAAACCTTCAGCCAATTTTGAATTGTCGAAAGAAGAACTTTATGTCAGAGTGGAAGCCCCCAAAGGAGAATTAGGAATTTATTTGATAGGAGATAATAGCGTTTTCCCCTGGAGGTGGAAAATTCGTCCACCCGGTTTCATCAATTTGCAAATTCTTCCTCAGCTAGTTAAAAGAATGAAATTGGCTGATATCATGACGATACTAGGTAGTATAGATATCATTATGGGAGAAGTTGATCGTTGAAATGATAATTGATACGACAGAAGTACAAGCTATCAATTCTTTTTCTACATCGGAATCCATAAAAGAAATCTATGGACTCATATGGATGTTTGTATCCATTTTTACCCTTATATTTGGAATCATAATAGGGGTACTAGTAATTGTGTGGTTAGAAAGAGAAATATCCGCAACGATACAACAACGTATTGGGCCTGAATATGCTGGTCCGTTGGGAATTCTTCAAGCTCTAGCAGATGGGACTAAATTACTTTTTAAGGAGGACCTACTCCCATCTAGAGGGGATATTCGTTTGTTTAGTGTCGGACCGTCTATAGCGGTCATATCAATTCTACTAAGTTATTTAGTAATTCCTTTTGGGTACCGCCTTGTTTTAGGTGATATCAGTATAGGTATTTTTTTATGGATCACCATTTCAAGTATTGCCCCTATTAGGCTTCTTATGTCAGGATATGGATCGAATAATAAATATTCTTTTTCAGGTGGTCTACGAGCTGCTGCTCAATCTATTAGTTATGAAATACCATTAACTCTATGTGTGTTATCAATATCTCTACGTGTGATTCGTTGGAACATGAACTTTTACCTCTCTCCTAGAAATAAATAAAGAAAAGAGGTTGAATGTATTGAATAGATATTTTTTTCATTCATCGATGAGTTAAACCGGATAGTTATATGAGTGAAACAAAACAACTTATAAATTTGCAGTAAGAAGAGAAAATCTCATTCCCTATGTACAAGAATGAAGTTAAAGTAAACATAAGCAGCATAAACTGTTTACCCCAAGATTGAGATTCTTTGATTAGTTATCATATCTTGAAGCGGGTGCAAAAGATCAACTGTATGGAGTTTTCCACTACTGTCTTGTATGTATTACCATACCGGGGATCAATCAAAAATCGGTGGACAGTTAGGAACACCAAGGTACACAAAGGATTAGTAATGGGAATAATGTAAGGTATCAAAAAAAGAGATATTTCTGCATAAAATGAATCATAATAATTAAGTTGGTAGAAATGACCAAGCAGTACCTCCCGACGATTCCGATCTCGAGTATGCTCCTATTCACTGATTAAAGAAATGACTATCAAGAACGAATTAATCCTTTATTTATTTTTTCTTTCCTATATCCGTATTCATACATATACATACGGAATTCTTATCATGATTCATGAACTAATGCCTACTAATTAACTAATGCCTACTAATTATATTATATATATATTATATATATATATTAAAAATATCTTATATATATATATTGATAAGGAGATATATTGATATATATATATATATATATATTGATAACGAGATATATTGATAACGAGTATTTTATTGAAAGATTAAGTTATTACCGAACAAAGAAAAATTATCATCATAAGGATGAGATCAATTCGGAAGCACTTTTTTTCTTATTCTAGCGGACGGAATTCCATTGGTCTAATTTGGGACTCTCCGATGTATCTTTATTCGATCCACCCTCCAAAGAGGGCAATAATGCCGAACCAGTCCTTACATTTATTTGTGGCCATAGAGGAGCCGTATGAAGCTAAAGTTTCATGTACGGTTTTGGAATAGCGATGGGAACAGTCATGTAATCATCGACTATGATTATCTAATAGTTCAAGTACAGTTGATATAGTTGAAGCACAGTCAAAATATGGTTTTTGGGGGTGGAATCTGTGGCGTCAACCTATAGGGTTTATTGTTTTTCTAATTTCTTCTCTAGCCGAATGTGAGAGATTGCCATTTGATTTACCGGAAGCAGAGGAGGAATTAGTAGCAGGTTATCAAACCGAATATTCAGGTATCAAATTTTGTTTATTTTATATTGCTTCTTACCTAAATTTTTTCTTCTTGTAACAGTTCTTTACTTAGGTGGGTGGAATTTCTCTATTCCGTACATATCTACTCCTGAACTTTTCGGAATAAATAAAATGGCCGGAGTCTTTGGAATGACAATTGGTATCTTAATTACATTAGCTAAAGCTTATTTGTTTCTGTTCATTCCTATCACAACAAGATGGACTTTGCCTAGGATGAGAATGGACCAGCTATTAAATCTTGGATGGAAATTTCTTTTACCTATTTCTCTAGGTAATCTATTATTGATAACTTCTTCCCAACTTGTTTCACTATAAATAACAAAATACGATAACGATATTCCAGATTCATAACCTCTTTCAAACAAGAGAAAGAAACATCAATTTTTTCCTGGATATTTACAATATGTTCTCTATGGTGACTGGGTTCATGAATTATAGTCAACAAACAATACGAGCTGCAAGGTATATTGGTCAAAGTTTCGTAATTACCTTATCCCACACAAATCGTTTACCTATAACTATTCAATATCCTTATGAAAAATCGATCACATCAGAGCGTTTCCGTGGTCGAATCCACTTTGAATTTGATAAATGTATTGCTTGTGAAGTATGTGTTCGTGTATGCCCGATAGATTTACCCGTTGTTGATTGGAAATTTGAAAGAGATATTAAAAAGAAACAATTGCTTAATTATAGTATTGATTTTGGGGTCTGTATATTTTGTGGTAATTGTGTCGAGTATTGTCCAACAAACTGTTTATCAATGACTGAAGAATATGAACTTTCTACTTCTGATCGTCACGAATTGAATTATAATCAGATTGCATTGGGTCGTTTACCAATGTCAATAATTGGAGATTACACAATTCAAAGAGTTATGAATTCGACTCAAATCAAAATAGACAAAGATAAACCCTTTAATTCAAGAACAATTACCAATTACTAAGATTTTGTTTTGATATAAAGGATCCAAGCTTTTTTTATTTTGGTTGGTCAGTAACTACAAATAATAACTAATAACTATTGATTGTTGAGAATCATTCTTTGATTTAAACTGAGAATATATTTTTCGTGATGATTTCGAAATATACAATCCCCATTACTCTTTTCTCGATAATTTTATCTATATCTACATTAATCCATATAAAAATACTTTAATTCAATTAGGAACGTATCATATACAAGAAAAAAATGGGGTAACCCCTTTTCCTTTCCTGGACCATTCAGTACGGTCATGAAATATTTCGACTTATTTATTAATTTATTATTTTAATAATGGATTTACCTGGACCAATACATGATATTCTTGTAGTATTTTTTTGATCAGTTCTTGTATTAGGAGGTCTGGGAGTAGTATTACTTACCAGTCCCACTTTTTCTGCCTTTTCATTGGGATTGGTTCTTCTTTGTATATCCTTATTATATATTCTATCGAATTCCTATTTTGTAGCTGCCGCACAGCTCCTTATTTATGTTGGAGCCATAAATGTCTTAATCATATTTGCTGTAATGTTCATGAATGGTTCAGAATACTCCAATGATTCCTATTTTTGGACCATTGGGAATGGGGTCACTTCACTAGTTTGTACAAGTATTCTTTTTTCACTAATTACTATTATCCCAGATACCTCATGGTACGGAATTATTTGGACTACAAGATCAAGCCAAATTATAGAACAGGATCTAATAAGTAAGATTCAACAAATTGGGATTCATTTATCAACAGATTTTTATCTTCCGTTTGAACTTATTTCCATAATTCTTTTAGTTTCCTTGATAGGTGCAATTACTATGGCTCGTCAATAATAAATACTTAGAATTTCATTCTAAAAGATTTAGAAATTCTAAATAAATAAATAAAATAAACGAAAAGGTTTAAGGTTTTTATAAGATTTTTAATTAAATCTATCTATTGCCAATACTTTCTTTTGTTCTGTAATCGTTCTATTCTAATCAATCGAATCGGTTGAATTGTTATTCATATTGAAATGAATCGAGATTGATAAGGAGTTAGTCAATGATGTTCGAGCATGTACTTTTTTTGAGTGTCTATTTATTCTCTATCGGTATCTATGGATTGATCACAAGTCGAAAGATGATTAGAGCACTTATGTGTCTTGAGCTTATACTCAATTCAGTTAATATCAATCTCGTAACATTTTCTGATATATTTGATAGTCACCAATTAAAAGGCGACATTTTCTCAATCTTTGTTATAGCCGTTGCGGCTGCTGAAGCAGCTATTGGGCTAGCTATTGTTTCATCAATCCATCGTAACAGAAAATCAACTCGTATCAATCAATCGAATTTGTTGAATAATTAGTTATGATCATAAGATACATAACATTACATAGAATATTAATCTATTAGACATTCTACTATTAGACTAGATAGACTAGACATTCTACTATATTAATTTACTATTATTAATTTACTATTGAATAATAAATATTTTCATATTCAATAAATACTTTGAATTAATATTGAAATATTGACCAATTTGTTGGTCAATTTGAATTCACATGATCATGGTTGTTGAAAGAGAAATCAAAGTTTCTTGGACTTTTCTCATGAACAGATTTAGAAATAAATTGATTCTAAAAATTTTGATAAACCACTGCTTCGTCTGGTGTCTACAATATAAATATATGATTCATTTACTACTAATTTGAATTTTATTTTACCAGATCGAAAATTTTTTATGCTCAAAACTGGAATTTATAGATTCAATGTCACATTCAGTCAAAATTTATGATACATGTATAGGGTGTACTCAATGTGTACGAGCCTGCCCTACAGATGTATTGGAAATGATACCTTGGGACGGATGTAAAGCTAAGCAAATTGCTTCCGCACCAAGAACCGAGGACTGTGTAGGTTGTAAGAGATGTGAATCCGCCTGCCCAACAGATTTTTTGAGTGTCCGTGTTTATTTATGGCATGAAACAACTCGCAGCATGGGTCTATCTTATTGATACGTTACAAAAAACTCCACTTGAATCATTTGATTCCTCTTTACCGACAAAAGCCCGTACTCGATAAAATTGATTATTCCGAGCACGGGTTTTTCTGGTCAAAACATATCTTGTCTTTATCACGAGTTATTTTCCTTGGTTAACAATACTTGTTGTTTTGCCGATATTCGCGGGTTCCTCAATTTTCTTTTTTCCTCATAGAGGAAATAAGATGTTTAGATGGTATACTCTTTGTATATGTTTATTAGAACTCCTTCTAACAACCTATGCATTCTGTTATCATTTCCAATTGGACGATTCATTAATCCAATTGGAGGAAGATTATAAATGGATCGATATTTTGGATTTTCACTGGAGACTGGGAATCGATGGACTTTCCATAGGACCTATTTTACTGACAGGATTTATTACTACTTTGGCTACTTTAGCGGCTTGGCCAGTTACGCGAAATTCGCGGTTTTTCTATTTCCTGATGTTAGCAATGTACAGCGGTCAAATAGGACCATTTTCTTCTCGAGACCTTTTACTTTTTTTCATCATGTGGGAGTTAGAATTAATTCCTGTTTACTTACTTTTATCCATGTGGGGAGGAAAAAAACGTCTCTACTCGGCTACAAAATTTATTTTGTACACAACAGGGGGTTCTATTTTTCTCTTAATAGGAGTTCTGGGTATGGGTTTATATGGTTCCAATGAACCAACATTAGATTTTGAAAGATTAGCTAATCAATCATATCCTGTGGCATTGGAAATAATATTCTATTTTGGTTTCTTTATTGCTTATGCTATCAAATCGCCGATTATACCCCTACATACATGGTTACCAAATACCCATGGAGAAGCACATTACAGTACATGTATGCTTCTAGCTGGAATCTTATTAAAAATGGGAGCATATGGATTGATTCGGATCAATATGGAATTATTACCCCACGCTCATTCTATATTTTCTCCCTGGTTGGTAATAGTTGGAACGATGCAAATAATCTATGCAGCTTCAATTTCTCTCGGTCAACGCAATTTAAAAAAGAGAATAGCCTATTCCTCTGTATCTCACACGGGTTTTACAATTATAGGAATTGGTTCTATAACCGACATGGGACTCAATGGAGCCATTTTACAAATACTCTCTCATGGATTTATTGGTGCTGCACTTTTTTTTTTCTTGGCGGGAACGAGTTGTGATAGAATACGTCTTGTTTATCTCGACGAAATGGGAGGGATATCTATCCCAATGCCAAAAATATTTACCATGTTCAGTAGTTTCTCGATGGCTTCTCTTGCATTGCCAGGAATGAGTGGTTTTGTTGCGGAATCAGTAGTATTTTTTGGAATAATTACTAGTCCAAAATATCTTTTAATGCCAAAAATACTAATTACTTTTGTAATGTCAATTGGAATTATATTAACTCCTATTTATTTATTATCTATGTCACGTCAGATGTTCTATGGATACAAGCTATTCAATGTTCCACACTCTAATTTTTTGGATTCTGGACCACGAGAACTATTTGTTTCAATCTGTATCTTTCTACCCGTAATAGGAATTGGTATTTATCCTGATTTCGTTCTCTCGTTATCAGTTGACAGGGTACAAGCTATCCTATCTAATTACTTTTATGGATAGTGTCTCATAAATGAGACAAAAAATCTTATAATTCTTTAATTCACTTTCTTTTTTTGCGTTGTACAGCGAACGATTTAAAAAAGAAAGTGAATTAGAATTGTAATGAGATGCATTTCGAGTTTTTGTTTTGACAATTCAAAACAAGAACTCGAACAAGCAAACTTTCGTTATATATGGGCCGACGTTATATATGGGCCGATATTCTTATGTATCCTTCATGTAGCTTATTCAATTAGATGCTAATGTGAATGAACCATAACTATGTAAACCTATTCCTAATAGATTGACCCCAAAATAGCATATCCAAATTATAAAAAATCCTATAGAAGCTACAAGTGCCGAATTCGTACCTTGTAAACTTTTATTTGTTCTAGTATGTAAATAAATCGCGAATATGGTCCAAGTAATAAATGCCCAAGTTTCCTTCGGATCCCAACTCCAATAAGATCCCCATGCTTCATTAGCCCATACTGCTCCACAAAGAATGCCTATGGTTAAAAAGGTAAACCCTAAACTAATCATACGATAACTCCAATAATCCAAACGCTGAGTCAATTGATATTTGTAAAAATTTCGAAATGAAAGAAAAGAAGTGTTTTTAAAAACGCTTCTTCTTTTTTCATTCAAGTATTTAATCTCACCAAAGAAAAATGATCTAATTAAGAAATTATTGCTTTTACAAAAAACATTGATGTTGTTTCGAAATGTAATGACTAGAAGAGCGATTGATAATAACGATCCGCATAAAAGAGCTGCATAGCTCAATAACATCATACTTACGTGCATCATTAACCACTGAGATTGTAGAGCAGGTACTAATATTGCGGATTGATGCATTTCAGTTGAAAGACCCGACGTAGCGAAGCCTTGAGTAAAAATAGTACTTGGGTTAGTTATTGTGCTTAAATCATTTTTATGGTTCAATTTCTTGGAAATTCTATGAATAATAAAGAAACTACATGAAAGGAAGATTAATGACTCGTATAAATTACTTAACGGAAAATGTCCCGAAGAAATCCAACGAGAAACTAATAATCCTTTTATAGAGAAAAAAGTAGCTATCATCCCTTTTTCCGACGAATCACGTAATCCTATAATTTCGTGGACTAATAAGGTCATGAAATGAATCGTAATCACAATAAAAATAATCGAAAAAGAGATATGAGTTAATATATGTTCTAAAGTCGCAAATATCATAAAAAGGGGGTCCCATTACAGAATTGAAATCGGAAATTGAATACATTATAGGATACATTGTGTCCCTTTTAGAGGATGCCGCCACTCGGACTCGAACCGAGATGCTCTAGCACTGCTTCCTAAGAGCAGCGTGTCTACCGATTTCACCATGGCGGCTTACTTGAAATAATAATATTCAATTCATGTTGAATTGTCGAGAATCAAGAATTAAATAGTTTAGGAAACATTAGAATTAGAATCGATGAAAAAAGACTCGTTTAAATTCATATTTGAATCTTCAATAAATTCAATAAAATAATCCTTAGTTAGTATCGTTCTAGGTTCAGTTTTATTTTAACAATCAACTTTCACGTACTATAAACTAAGTTCCCCAACACAGTTGGAATTTTTCTAACGATTCCGATACTTTAGTATCATTAAGTATTAATACTCTTCATTGTGTATATAATATAAATAAGGTAACATTTACCAAATCAATTAAGTTTTAGGCTAGGCATATAACAAAATAAAAAAGTTTAAATATCCATGGCAATTGTACTTTTCACAATAGAAAATCTTAATTCTATTTTTCTATTGTGAATAGTTAATGGATAGGGAAAAATACTATTTAATTAAGAACCCAGTATACAGAAAACTTTTATTCTACATACCACAGCAGCTAGTTCTAACTAATATTGAGTAGTTCAATACATTAATTAGTGTGAATCGTTCATTTTAAAAAAATTTTCAGTTCTTCAGACTACGTTAATTCTGATTATCCCAAGACTCTATTATTTGTTTGTTGCACAAAAAAACTTTTTGAATGTCCGGTAGAAACCGATTTCGCTAAAGAAAAAGCTTTTACTGCAGTTAAATATCCCTTTTTCTTCCAAATATTCCTACGAATATGTTTTTTTGACATAGAAAAACGTTTTTTTGGAACTGCCATTCAAAAAAGAGTTACTCATTTTTATTTATTGTTGTATGTGAAAGACATGTATTGTTCGGAATAGATCCTCTTTTTTCTCCTTTTCTTTTGTCTCTTCCTCCTCAAAATCGGAAATTTTCAATTCCGGTTCTCTCTCGACCGAATTCCTAAAAATGAGATTCATCATTTCAGAGATATAAAAAGAAGAAAAAAAAAATGTTTTGTCTATTCGATCTAAAAAAAGCGGGGAATGCACATTTGCTTGAAACATTTCCCAAGTAACTGTTTTACGTCTTTGAGTACGCATGGATCCCTTTATTATTTCCCGACGAAAATCCGATTGTTGCGAGTAGCGTATCAAAGCCACCTCTTCCGCTTGATCACTATTACTATTCGTATTAGTAATAGAATTGGTATGATTCTCGTTATCAGTATAAATTATCACACGTTTGGCTTTTCTTGAACGAATTTCATGATCTTCCGTCGATTTTTCCTCATTTTCTTCCTCCTGTTCTTCCAGAACATTGGTCAATTTATATGACCATCGAGAAACCTTTTTACTGATTTCTTCTATTCCAATAGATTCATTTCTAGTTGTTGTTTGATCATTTGGATCAGTTGTAATTACATCGAATACAAATTTCAAAGATTTTGCTTGACTTTCTGAATCAATTTTTATTTGTTCTGCCAATAAAGAACAGTTTTTTAAACAAAAATTGGGTGTGAATTCAAAAGAAAACGAGGTTAAGGAATTACCAATATAATTAAAAAATGATTTACCACCATCAAGCGAATTCCTTTGATGTTCAAATTCTCGGAAATTATTAGGAAGTAGCCCATGGATCTTATTTATCCAAAGACTTTTTATGTAATCTTCCATATAAGGGATTAAAT